CCCCCAGTCTCTTAATATTAAATTAAGAGACTGGGGGAATTTCTACCTTAAAAAATTAATATCATCACATCATATAACATATCATATAAAGAAAAATAAAAATATTATCCATTTGTAAATGTAGCTTGCAGAAAAGCTAGATCTAGAGGAAAGTTATGAGCATTACGTTCATGCATTACTTCCATCCCAAGATTAGCACGATTGATGATATCAGCCCAAGTATTAATAACACGACCTTGACTGTCAACTACAGATTGGTTGAAATTGAAACCGTTCAGGTTAAACGCCATAGTGCTAATACCTAAAGCAGTGAACCAAATACCCACTACAGGCCAAGCAGCCAGAAAGAAGTGTAAGGAACGAGAATTGTTGAAACTAGCATACTGAAAGATCAGTCGGCCAAAATAACCATGAGCTGCTACGATATTATAGGTTTCTTCTTCTTGACCAAATCTGTAACCTTCATTAGCAGATTCATTTTCAGTGGTTTCCCTGATCAAACTAGAAGTTACCAAAGAACCATGCATAGCGCTGAATAGGGAGCCGCCGAAGACACCAGCTACGCCTAACATGTGAAATGGGTGCATAAGAATGTTATGCTCTGCCTGAAATACAATCATGAAGTTGAAAGTACCAGATATTCCTAAAGGCATACCATCAGAAAAACTTCCTTGACCAATAGGGTAGATCAAGAAAACAGCTGTAGCAGCTGCAACTGGAGCTGAATATGCAACAGCAATCCAAGGTCGCATACCCAGACGGAAACTAAGTTCCCACTCACGACCCATATAACAAGCTACACCAAGCAAAAAGTGTAAAACAATCAGTTCATAAGGACCACCATTGTATAACCACTCATCAACAGATGCCGCTTCCCATATTGGGTAAAAATGCAAACCTATAGCCGCAGAAGTAGGAATAATGGCACCTGAAATAATATTGTTTCCATAAAGTAGAGACCCAGAAACAGGTTCACGAATACCATCAATATCGACTGGAGGGGCAGCAAGGAAAGCAAAGATAAATACAGAAGTTGCGGTCAATAAAGTAGGGATCATCAAAACACCAAACCATCCAATATAAAGACGGTTTTCAGTACTAGTAATCCAGTTGCAGAAGCGACCCCATAGGCTTGTACTTTCTCGTCTTTCTAAAATTGCAGTCATGGTAAGATCTTGGTTTATTCGATTTTCAAGGACTCCCAAGCACATGTATTAACTATAACTAGGAATTTATAACTAGGAATTAGAGATTCAATAGATAATGAAAGGCTTGTTATCTAACAGTATAACATGGCTTATATCTCAATGTCAACCAATCCAAATGATCTATATATAGTCTATATCTAGATATAGTCTATATATAGATAACTAAACCTATCAATTTGTAAATGAAATGAGTTCCAATAAATATAAAAAAGAAAGAGTCCTTTGTTTTTAACTTTGGTATACGTTGATGGGTTGCCCGGGACTCGAACCCGGAACTAGTCGGATGGAGTAGATAATTTTTATCTTGTCGCAATAGAGAAAAAAATCCCTCCCCAAATCGGGCTTGCAGTTTTCATTGCACACGACTTTCCCTATGTACTATGGTATATGTTATATGTATATATTACATATACATTACATATATTTTTATTTTATATTTCGATTTATATGATATATGAAGATATATGAACATTTCAGAATAAACATTCATGAATCTTTTTTTTTATTATTTTTACATGAAAATGATGAAAAAATGAAAAGATCTCATGAACAGTTATGAATGAGCCACCAGATCATTTATAAAGATAATGTCCAAAAACCAAATACGTTCTCTATATGGACTGTATAAGGCAAAATAGATTTCTTGGAGTAAAATTAAATAAAGAACTTGTTCTTCTTTCCTAAAAAATTCTTCTAAGAATTCGGAACCTAATCTTCGCATAAAAGTGCGTACTGTACTTTTATGTTTACGAGCCAAAGTTTTAGCGCACGAAAGTCGAAGTATATACTTTATACGATACAAAACCTGTTTTTTTGAGGATCCACTGTGATAACGACAAAGATTTCTACATATTCGACAAAATCGATCAATAATCTCAGAATCCGATAAATCGGTCCAGATCGGTTTACTAATGGGATGACCCATTAACGTACAAAATTTTGCCTTCGATAAAGATCCAATAAGAGAAATAACCGGAGCTGTGGTATCTAATTTCTGATTCGGAGTATTTATGAGAAAGCAATTCTCTAGCATTTGATTTCTGACTACCAAAGTATTTTTTAATACACTTGAAAAATACCCCAGGAAAGAAAAGGAATAGTCGGAGAATTGCTTTCTATAGATCCTATCTGGTTGAGACCAAAAGTGAAAATAAGATTGCCAAAAATTAATAAGGTAATATTTCCATTTATTCACCAGAATAAGAGTTCCTTTTGAACCCAGAATAGCTTTTCCTTGATATCGAACATAATGCATGAAAGAATCTTCGAGAAACCATAGGTCCCTTTTGAAAGAATTACAAAACACTACTACTATAAGATGAATATGTTCTATTTTTACATAGAAATGTGTTTGTTCAAGAAACACTCCAGAAGATGTTGATCGTAAATAAGAAGACTGTTTACGAAGAAACAGGAATAGATATTCGGATTCATATACATAAAAATTATGTAGGAATAAAAAAAATCTTTTATTTATTTTTGAAAAGACATAAATAGATTTCTTTGAAGTAACGAGGCTATTCAAATTCTGATATTCGTGGAAAAACAATCGCAATAAATGCAAAGAAAGAACATCTTTGACCCAGCATTGAAGAATTTGAACTAAGATTTCCAGATGTATGGGATAGGGTATTAGTAGATCTGACACATAATTTAAATGTGAGAATTTGTCCTCTAAAAAGGGAAATATTGAATGAATAGACCGTAAATTATAAGATTTTGGTCTTTTTTTTTCTTCAGGGAAAGATACTAATCGCAACAATAATGGAATTTCGAGAATGATTCCAAACCCTTCTGATAACATTTTGGAAGAAAAATCATAAGAAAAAGAATTATTGTGACCCCAAAATCCATTTTTGTTAGAATCAGTAACCAAAGAACTTACGGAATTTTGTTGATACATTCGAGTAATTAAACGTTTCACAAGTACTAAACTAGATTTATTATCATAGTCAATGTCAATAATTTCCACAGGTTCAAAAATCTTTAACCTACGATCATGAGCAAGTGAGTAAATATACTCTTGAAAGAATAGTGGATATAGGAAGTTTTGTTGCCGAAAACTATCTTTTTTAAATAAATTTGAAATTCCGTCATTTACATACATTTATACTGGAACCAAAAAAGTAGGAGCTTATTTTTTATGAAATGATACATAGTGCAATATGGTCATAACGGCATATAACATATATATATATATATATGTTATGTATGATACATTCTTTTTCTTTTTATCTTTTTTTTTTACTAGCATATCTATTAATATTATCTATATCTATCATATCTAAATATCTATTATCTATATAATATTTATATAGATAATAGATATAGTTTTATGCTAGTTTTATAGCTATAGATTTCTAGTTATTGAATAGAAGTTATAGAAAAAAAAATAATATAATAATATAAATATAATATAAAATATAATATATATATATATACCCCGGAGACAGAGAGCCCGACCAACAGATCTTTTGTCTTTACCCTTATATCCTATTGCCTATTGGAGTTTCTTTGTTAAGTTTTTGTTAAATTAATCTGAATATAAAAAACATAAATAGGAAAAACAGAAACAAAAAATAGACAAGAAAAAAAACTAAGAATAAGTACAAATCTTTTATTTTTGCAACCTTATTGCTCTTTTGACTTTGGAATAATTTTTTTATTTTTATCAGTATACTATTTCTTATACACATATGGATCGACATATCTAATACAGAATAAAGAATAATTAGGATTCCTTAAAAAAACGAATCGAATCAAGGATCTGTTCGTAATTCACAAAATAACCTTTTCCGACATTGGGGGCACTAATATAGTTTTAACACAGAATTAGTAATTAGATCGGGTAATCATTCCAATTCAGAAAATAAGCTCATTGCTTTTTTTGTCTTACTCGAATTGGAACCATAAGGCTCTATCCATTTATTCACTAAACTCTTTTATACAATCTAATTATATTCTTTTATTATATTTTTATTTTATTTTTATATATTTTCGACTTTATTTTATTTTTATTTTAATATTTTTTTTACTATTTTTTTTTTACGACATGCTTTTTTTTCCATTCCTTACCTTTAAGGATCAGTCGCAGTCTTATAAACTCTACCGATAGTCTGGACGAATTCTTTCCTTCATCAAAATGTGTAAAAGATCTTAGTCGCACTTAAAAGCCGAGTACTCTACCGTTGAGTTAGCAACCCAAATGAATATGATGGGTAGATATGATCAAAATAAAAAAAATAAATGGAATTGCACTGCACAATTGCGCCATAACATGAAACTAGCAACAAATACAAATATAAAAATCTAAACACAACAATCTTAAGCAAATTCGGATCAAAAAACAATAGATTCAAAATAGACTGGAAAACAAACCACCCAATTTTATAAAATTTTTGGATTTTCGTTAAATAAATCAGTTTTGTATCAATAATTTATATCAAGAAATAATAAATCCAAAAAGCCCATATATTTGATAAAGTGAAAGATCAAATAAGGGTTGGGAATAAAAAGATCTATGTATGTTCACATTATATTTTTTTTATAAAGCCATTGTCAATAGGAATGGACTTTTTATAAAACAAAAAACAAATTTAAATCCAAATAAATCAGAAATATAAATACAATAAGAATCAGAATTTTGGTTAGATTAGTAAAAGATAAAGAATAAATAAAAATTGTATCGTAAAAATATATCGGGTTTCACTTTCTTTAATAACTTGAATAAAAAGAAATAAAAAAGAACAAAAGCATAAAATACACCAAGAAAGATTACCCCCCCCTTGTTGGGGGGTTCCATAACAATAAAAAAAACTAAAATGAATAAAAAATAAAATGGACATTTTTATTGAACATCCAAAATAAAAATCAAAAATTGATTAATAAATCAAAAAAATCAACTAATAATATATTATTTATTGATTTGATTTTTATTATTTTCTTTCTTTAAGCTTGAAAAAAAATTCTGACTTCCTTAAAATATCATGAACAGTTCCTGTGGGTTGAGCACCTTTTTCAAGGAAATATAGAATAGCAGGAACGTTTGAATAAGTTTGATTTCCTATCGGATCATAAAAACCCACTTTTTGAAGATCTCTTCCTTCTCTTCGGGATCGAACATCAATTGCAACAATTCGATAGGAAACTCATTGGGATAGATGTAGATAAAAGAAAAGATACCCCCCATAGAAACGTATAGGAAGTTTTCTCCTCATACGGCTCAAGAACAAATGATTTTAATTTTTTAATTATTTAGAATAATACATGAATATTACATATTCTTCATTTATAACTCTTAATAATTCTCATTCTTTATTAATTCTCATTCTTTATATAATTATAAATTATAATATTATAAATATTATAATTATATTTGATTACTATTCTTATATTTATATATATAATATATAAATATTTTTATATACTTTTTTTATATGCTTATTTATATACTTATATATATCTTATATATATATATTATATAAATATAATAACTATAAAAACTATTAACTATTATAGATAGATAGATAGATATAGATAGATAGATAGATATAGATAGATAGATAGATCGAAATTATAGATAGATAGATAGATAGAAATAAATAAACCAAATAAAGAAATAATAAATAGAAAATAGAATAGAAAATAAAAAATAAAAAGAATGGATCAAAAAAATAGATATATATTCTATATTATAATATTAATATTAATATGAATATTATGAATATTAAGTATTATTAAGTATTAAGTATAAAATTATCAAGTATAAAGTAGACAAGTATAAAGTAGATAATATATAATAAGTATTAATAAGTATAAAGTATAAAGTATAAGATAATAAGGTATAAAATTATATATCTAATAGATACATAAACTTAAAGGTATAGGTACATTATATTAGAATATATTAGAATAGAAGTAAGAAGTAAATAGAAGTAAGAAGTAAATAGAAGTAGAAGAATACTTAGAATGAACTATAATATAATGAATGAAATAATCAAAACTCAATTTGATAAAAGAATCTTATATCTATATCTTATATACAAATTATATAAATCTAAAAAAGTAGATCCCGAATATCTAATACTATATACTATTTAATACTACTTAGTATATACTAGAATACTAGAACTTATATTTCAGTCTTTCTTTTTTTTCTGTCAAGAATAAAAAAAATACAAAATAAATATCATTTGTACTCCTAACTCAAGTTGGATAGTTTTGAAAGAGTTCAAATCTTTATAATTTATTGTTGAGCTATCTCAAACCTATTTTTTTGTCTTCTTTCGGATCTATTTTTTTACTGATTCTGATCCCATTTTTGAGACAAGTTAAAATTAGTTTTTCCTTGTTTCGGAATTCGTTGTCTTTTATTTGCCTTACGCTTTGTGAAATCATTGGGTTTAGACATTTCCTCGGGGATCCTTACTCCTTTTCAAAAAGGCAGCAACATACCTTTTGTTTTTTCTGTGGAAAATGAAAAAATAAGACTAAAGATTGATTCCTTTGGAATACACTTTTGATAAAAATAGTTTGCAAATTAAAAAAAAAAAATTTGACTTTTTTTTATTTGCAAACTTGTTCGAATTTTCACCTCTATATATTGATGATATATTTACAAAGTTGGTCTAACTTATTGATTGTTATTAACCATAGATTATTCCCCTGATAAATGAATCCATCATTTTTGATCGAGCTCCATCCTATGTTATACCACTAGTCTTTTTATTTACCAACCCAAGAAGAATGAAAGTCAGTTACTAACAGACCTGGCAGAACAAACTATGTCGAGACAAGAGCATCTTCATCCTTATAGAAAATGGTGGATGTAATAATCCACAACCAATCATGTCCTTCAAGTCGCACGTTGCTTTCTACCACATCGTTTCAAACGAAGTTTTACCATAACATCCCTCGAATTTTATTTGAAATTTGAATTTCGAACCGTATGCAATTGATTCAATATGGAATTAGGAATAGTCATTAGCTCAACCGAAACCGATAACCGGTAAGGTAAAATAAAAATAAATAGTAAATATAAATAAATTTAAATAAATAAATAAAAAAATAAGAAATCGAAATATAGCTAGTAATATAGTATACCCTAGTAATATAGTATACCTTATATATATTATATAATATATATTATATATATTATAATATTATAATTATATATTAATATATATTTATATTCGATGGGTATGTATAATATGGATTAGTATTCATGTAATTTAGTATTAATATATCCAATACTAAATATTATTCTAAAATACTATTATATATTATATTAGTATTTCACATCTCTAATAATGTTTCTGATGGAAACAACTGGGACGGAAGGATTCGAACCTTCGAATCCCGGGTCCAAAACCCGTTGCCTTACCACTTGGCCACGCCCCATTTCCCTTTTCTATTTTATGTTTAATTTGAATATTTTAATATAATATAATATAATTTTTTTTTTAATTTTTAATATTAATTTTTAATATTAATTAATTATAAGTTACATATTAATTAATTATAAGTTACATATGATAAGTTACATATGGGTTAACTGTCAATAACCAACCAAAATACATATACAAAATACATATAGAATAGGATAGAATAGGACAAGATTCAAGGCATGTAGATATACAAAAAAATTCATCGATCATTACATAGAATTCCATTAGGGATATTGTATGAAAATCGAATTCCTTGTATTCTCATTTGATTGAAGAATGTAAATAAGTATTTTGGATTGGGTAAAAAAAATAAGAATTTTATTTTTTTTTTTCTTTCTTCCTTTTTTTTTTATTTTTTTACCTTTTTTTACCTAAGAAAAACAACTCAACCAAATAGGATAATTTTTTTATTAATATAAATTCAATTGAATTGGAAAGTGGAAAGAAAAAAATGTTTGTTATGTTTCATATATTTAGTTTAATCTGTATCTGTCTTCATTCTACCCTTTATTCGAGTAGTTTTTTCTTCGCCAAATTGCCCGAGGCTTATGCTTTTTTCAATCCAATCATAGATGTTATCCCGATGATTCCTATACTCTTTTTTCTCTTAGCTTTTGTTTGGCAAGCTGCTGTAAGTTTTCGATAAAAATGAAACCTAGATTCAATTAATTCATATTGATAATTTCTTCGATTTTTTTATAGAAAAAAATATGAGATTTTGATTCTGAAAATAATTAAAATCAGTCTAACATTAGGAACCCTCAACTTCGACTAAAAAAATGAAATGATTTTTTTTATTGATATTCAATTGGAATTGGAATAAAGGTACGATTCTTTTTGATTAACTTAATTTTTGCCTTCCCCCATATAAAATACCATAAAATACCTAAATTCTAGATATAACAAAAAATTTTGGATAATAAAAAAGTTTGAATCTTAACTCTTATTCCAATTCGTGAAAATGCATTTAAAAAAAATTCCTTTTTTTTTTTATTTTTATCTAGATTTATCTAATACAATACGCAATACGCCATACGTCATAGTGTATAGTTATAGTGTGTGCCGTAAAAATAAAGTAAAATAGACGATCTATTTCCTTTAAAAAAAAAGATCTTATCTTGGAGATTGCACAATGATTACTCTTAAACTCTTCGTTTACACAGTAGTAATATTATTTGTTTCTCTTTTCATATTCGGATTCTTATCTAATGATCCGGGGCGTAATCCTGGGCGTGAGGAATAAAAAAAAAGAGACGAGATTTGTTTTTCATTTTTCATTGATTTTTCATAAGTTAAATGTTAAGTTAATATATCACAAATAATGGATAAATATAAAAAAGTAAGAAAAGAATGGAAATATATTCCAATTATAAAATTTTAAGCGAGCAGGGGGTCGGAGAGAGGGGGATTCGAACCCTCGGTACGAATTATTCATACAACGGATTAGCAATCCGACGCTTTAGTCCACTCAGCCATCTCTCCCCCATTTCCAATTCTAACAATAGATCAAGATAGAAAAACTAAGTCAATAAAAAGAATATAAATATAGAAGAATATACGAATGAGAATGAATAGAAAACAATATAAAAATAAAAAAATAAAAAGGAGTAACAAAAATACATAAGAAAAAAATATGTGTCAATGCTGAAATTTTCGTAATTCTGATGCTATCTTGGTTATATCTCATAACTTTGTTGGACAAAAGGTCCATTCATATCCAAGAATAAATATATAGCGGGTATAGTTTAGTGGTAAAAGTGTGATTCGTTCTATTACATATTACAAACTTAAATAGTTAAGGGTTCTTTACATTTTGTAATACTTCCTATTCAGATCCCAATTCTGATCAAAAACTTTATTTCTGAAAGAGATTTAATTCTTTACCCCTCAATAGAAGATTAGGAAAAAATATACATTATCACGATTTATATCTAAAATAAATTTCATAAAAAAATTGGATTATGAAGTCGAGAAGCATAATTTTTTGATCGTATCAATATTTCCAATTGAATGAGTATGAATAAAGGATCTATGGATGATAGCAAGCACAAAGCTTTCAATCGTAACTAAATCTTCAATTTTTGCGCTGTAAAAGAGAGATTGAAGCCAAATACAAGTAGCTATAAAACGAGGGTTTTGGTTTACTAGAACTCTCGGCTTCTTTTTTCAGCTCGGTATAAATTCTTTTCCTTAGGATCCCATAAGTAGAAATAGGGAACGAAGTAACTAGACTAGAAATCTATAATTTATCTCTTCTAGAGGGATCATCTAGAAAGCGAGCAGCTTTATATGTATTCGGAAAAAGTCGGAAAAAGCTGACATAGATGTTATGGATATAATGGATTC